CTTGTCTCCAGCTATTGGAGATCCCATTTCCGTACCAACTCAAGATATGCTTATTGGACTCTATATATTAACGATCGGGAATCGTCGAGGTATTTGTTCAAATAGGTATAATCCATGTAATCGAATAAACTATCAAAATGAAACGGTTGACGATAATAAGTATACGAAAGAGAAAGAACCCTATTTTTGTAGTTCCTATGATGCACTTGGAGCTTATCGGCAGAAACGAATCAATTTAGATAGTCCTTTGTGGCTCCGGTGGCGACTCGATCAACGTGTCATTGCCTCAAGAGAAGTTCCCATCGAAGTTCAATATGAATCTTTGGGTACCTATCATGAGATTTATGGGCACTATCTAATAGTAAGAAGTGTAAAAAAAGAAATCCTTTGTATATACATTCGAACAACTGTTGGTCATATTTCTTTTTATCGAGAAATAGAAGAAGCCATACAAGGGTTTTGTCGGGCCTACTCATACGATACCTAAGCTAAGTAATTATGTGATATGATACCGTGGGAATTCGGTTCTCTACGGCTCAACCGGTATCATAATTCCTGAATTTCTACGTGAATCAAGATCGAGGAAAGGAAGTCTTCAAATCACTGACTCAAACCCATTGTCGAATCCTACTCAGCGGAATATGGAGGTACTTATGGCAGAACGGGCCGATCTGGTTTTTCACAATAAAGTGATAGATGCAACTGCCATGAAACGACTTATTAGCAGATTAATAGATCACTTCGGAATGGCATATACATCGCACATCCTGGATCAAGTAAAGACTCTGGGTTTCCAGCAAGCCACTGCTACATCCATTTCATTAGGAATTGATGATCTTTTAACAATACCTTCTAAGGGATGGCTAGTCCAAGATGCTGAACAACAAAGTTTGATTTTAGAAAAGCACCATCATTATGGGAATGTACACGCGGTAGAAAAATTGCGTCAATCCATTGAGATATGGTATGCTACAAGTGAATATTTGAGACAAGAAATGCATCCTAATTTTAGGATGACTGATCCTTCTAATCCAGTCCATATAATGTCCTTTTCGGGAGCTAGAGGAAATGCATCTCAGGTACACCAATTAGTAGGTATGAGAGGATTAATGTCGGACCCCCAAGGACAAATGATTGATTTACCCATTCAAAGCAATTTACGCGAAGGACTTTCTTTAACGGAATATATAATTTCCTGCTACGGAGCCCGCAAAGGAGTTGTGGATACTGCTGTACGAACATCAGATGCTGGATACCTCACGCGTAGACTTGTTGAAGTAGTTCAACACATTGTTGTGCGTAGAACAGATTGTGGCACTATCCGAGGTATTTCCGTGAGTCCTCGAAATGGGATGACGGAAAAAATTTTGATCCAAACACTAATTGGTCGTGTATTAGCAGACGATATATATATGGGTCTACGATGCATTGCCACTCGAAATCAAGATATTGGTATTGGACTTGTCAATCGATTCATAACCTTTCGAGCACAATCAATATATATTCGAACCCCCTTTATTTGCAGGAGTACATCTTGGATCTGTAGATTATGTTATGGTCGGAGTCCCACTCATGGCGACCTGGTCGAATTGGGAGAAGCAGTAGGTATTATTGCAGGTCAATCAATTGGGGAACCAGGGACTCAACTAACATTAAGAACTTTTCATACCGGTGGAGTATTTACAGGTGGTACTGCAGAACATGTACGAGCTCCTTCTAATGGAAAAATAAAATTCAATGAGGATTTGGTTCATCCCACACGTACACGTCATGGACATCCTGCTTTTCTATGTTATATAGACCTGTATGTAACTATTGAGAGTCAGGATATTCTACATAATGTGAATATTCCACCTAAAAGTTTTCTTTTAGTTCAAAACGATCAATATGTAGAGTCAGAACAAGTGATTGCTGAGATTCGCGCTGGAACATCCACTTTCAATTTTAAAGAGAGGGTTCGAAAACATATTTATTCTGACTCAGAGGGAGAAATGCACTGGAGTACCGATGTGTACCATGCGCCTGAATATATATATGGTAATGTTCATCTCTTACCAAAAACAAGTCATTTATGGATATTATCAGGAGGTCCGTGCAGATCCAGTATAGTCACTTTTTCGCTCCACAAGGATCAAGATCAAATGAATGTTCATTCTCTTTCTGTCGAACGGAGATATATTTCTGACCTCTCAGTGACTAATGATCGAGTGAGACACAAATTGTTTAGTTCGGATTCTTCCAGTAAAAAAGGGAAGGGGATTCTTGATTATTCAGGACCTGATCGAATCATATCTAATGGTCATTGGAATTTCCTATATACTGCCATTCTCCACGAGAATTCTGATTTATTGGCGAAAAGGCGAAGAAATAGATTCATCATCCCATTCCAATATGATCAAGAACGGGAGAAAGAACTAATGCCCCGTTCTGGTATCTCGATTGAAATACCCATAAATGGGATTTTACGTAGAAATAGTATTCTTGCTTATTTCGACGATCC